TCCATTTCTTCGACTAGTACCGATTCGATTGATGGGAGAGAGGCATATGTGGATTAGTACAATTATTATATTATTAGCATCAGATTCAGGATTCCACGGGATACCGTACTGTACTGGGTCTGGCTTTTTCAATTACTCCCGATCTGTGAAATATGAAATAGAGTAGAGTATTGTATGTTTCCCGGGAGTACATACATAAATGGAATTTGTACAATATAAAATAAATTGAACATAGTTACTGTGTATAGAATAGTATAGAATACTTTTATTTTAAGATTAAAATAAAAGTATATCCTTTTCGGGCCCTATTTTGTGTAACCTCAATTTCAAATTTTACTAATTTGAAATAATCTATCTCATTCAAATTTCGCATTGAGCTTTTGATATATGCGTCCCATTACTAATCCAATGAAAGAGGATATTCAAAAAATAAAGATCAAACAAGGATCACTTTTTTATTAGCGAGGTAATGAATTTTTTTTTTTTATAAGGGTTTTTCCTTGAAAGAACAAACTTTATAAATTTATATATAAATATATAAAAAAATAGTTAATTTGATGGAATATTCGATTTTTTTATACCGGAATTTGTACTCGTCTTTATCATACTTCTTTTGTTTTCCAAGAAGATTGGATCATTAAAAAAAGGAGTTTATAACTTAGCTCCTTCCTTTTTTTTTCATTGAGCTTCTATTGTTTGTTGGGGTTTGTTTAGAACCAATGGTAAGTGGAAAGGCGGTTAGATGATACTTCATCAGATGATTGTACAAAGAGGGCGGTAGGTTATAGAAAAGAAAGAATGGAAAAGAATGATAAATAAATAAAGGAATTATTGATTGTATTGGGAATCAAATTTTGAGTTCAGTATGGATAAAAGATCGTCCTATGTTATACTATTCAATTCTTGACGATGAATCGATTTGATAGCTCCGATATTGTTATTCATGATATTGATCCGATTCGATATCATCGAGATGTAATGCATCCCATTGAATTTACAGGCGAAAGATTTTTTATCTCTATGGGATTAACTCCCGAGTTATTGCGAATTAAAGAAAAATTAAACAATGAGATTATGGAAGTAAATATTCTCGCATTTATTGCTACTGCACTGTTTATTCTAGTTCCTACTGCTTTTTTACTTATAATATACGTAAAAACAGTCAGCCAAGGTGATTAATTTGAATTAAACTTGATTTTTTATTTCTTATCAATAATTGCAGAGAAGAAAAGGATAAAAATTTCGCGTCTTAAATGAAATGGGCAGACTAGAATCAGTCGTATTCTATGAGATACGATAGTATGGTAGAAAGATTCAGATATTTCTTTCTACCATACTATCTAGTATTGTTATTGTAGTGTATAAAGTTGTATTGTAATGCGGGTTAATTTAATATAGATTAATCTACAATAGTATCATCATATTCCTTTTCTATATATATAGAAATCGATTTAATTACGTATATATAATATATATAGTGATAATGTATATTCTATAGTATCCCAATTCTATTTCTTTGCTTTATCTATTTGTATTTCATTTTTATCTATTTGTATTTAATTTGTGTTGATTTCAATTAAATTAATTTGAAATAATCGAAAGCGACTTTTACGATTAGAATTCTGATTATTTTCAATATGAATCCCGATCGAAGAAGTCATTGATTGAGGAGTTGACAAATGATCCATGGGAACTTCTTCGGATTTCGAAAAGGATTAGTAAAACCCGTCGACTTTTAACGTTTGAACCATGATATGAAATGGGTTCAATAAAACAAGCAAAACATAAATAAAATTTCTAAAATAGTAAAACTAAAACAAGCGGCGCAATATGTGACTCGCCCAAGACAATATTTTAGGATGTGCAGTATCTCGTTGGACAACTACTATGTTGTTTCCCAATGTGTATCCACGTAATGGAATAACCGAATTGTTTTCTCTTTGATCTTTGAACAGTAAAGAGGTAAACAAAATAAAAAAAAGTTCCGTTCTTCCTCATGGTCCATATCTAACTTTGGTAAGAGTCAGTTCATCGAAATAGAAAATTTATGAAGAATTCAGTTGGAATAAATTTCCTACCATTTGTATTCCTTTTACTTTTTTTACTTTCAAAATACGAACACGGAAATAATTGAAATATTTCTTTGATTGAAAGAGTATTCTTCATATATATTTATTATTCATAGAATACATTACTCAACTAAAATCCAAGAGAATTTCGAAATGAAGATATTTTTCATTTCTATTTCAATTTAAAAATAAAATTTTAAATTGAAATAGTGAAATTTTAAATAAAAAAAACTTTGCCGAACGATCTATAAAAAAAAGTGATACTGTTTAGTTCCTAAACTCAATTAGTAGTACTTCTAGAGTCCACTCCTTCCCCATACTACTAGTGAAAGGGAAAACGTAAAGACTACCATTAAAGCAGCCCAAGCGAGATTTACTATATCCATGTGAATTATGTCCTCTATCTCTATGAAGGAATTATTCAATTATTG